TGGCCATACCCATTATTGGCTATTGTGGGGTCTTTAGAAAGTCCTTGTTTACTGTAGGTCAGAACAAGGAAATAAGTTGATCAAAATTTATCACCGCGATCATTCAATTCAATATACAAGAATTTCTGTTTTTGAATCGAGGGTTCATAATGGAAAACTTATCTGATCTTATCAATTTTTAGAATTTTTTTTTTGATAAATTGTGAATTTTGCAGAATAGTAAAGATTTTATCGAAAACTTACAGCGGCTTGCCAAACAAATGCTAGGAGAAAAAATAGTAGAGGTATTACAGGCATAACATCCACGATGGGATTGAAAATGGCATAAGCCTCGGGCAGTTTAGCGAAGAAAAAACTACTCGAATAAAGGGTAAAATTAAGACAGATACAGATTAAACTAAAGATATTAAGCATAACAAACATTTCATTCTTGTAGATTATAAAATTTGATTTTGGTTGAGTTTTATGAGGGAAAAAATGAAAAGGCGGGTCAAAAATCCTTCCCTTTCTTCGAACTCTCCCAAATCAAAAATCTTTCCTTTCATTCTCAAATGAGAATACAAGGAATTATAATTTCATACAATATCTTAATTGAATTTTATGAAATGATCAATAATTTTTTTTATTCTATATTTACGTGTGTCGAATCCTAGCAACAATCTATTTCATATGTATTTGGATTGGGATTGACGAATGGCCAATACCAATATTAGTCTTTATTAGTGTCGAATATAAATCTAAATGGGGCGTGGCCAAGCGGTAAGGCAGCGGGTTTTGGTCCCGTCATTCGGAGGTTCGAATCCTTCCGTCCCAGATCGTCTTTATCAGAAACGAAAGATTCTTCTCTTTAACAACTCTCTGTTGTTTAATCTTGGATATAATGTGATCCAACTCTCTCTTCTGAATTCTCGGAATAATTCTATGAATTATATCTTTTCCTTCGTTTGGGTTCTCACAAACGCGATCGAGTGCACGGGTAGAAATAAAGATATTTTTTTTTTGAATTCTTAATTCAAAAAAAAAAATTGGGCGATCATTCCCATTCAAAGTATGTTTGTACTACTCATATTGAAGTTAGTTCCTTATGGAAGCTTTGTGTTCCATATCTGTGAAATAGGAATTCTAACATGATGCATTCTGAATCTAAATAGAAAAGGCCTTTTTTTTTTTTCCATTCCCCCAGGGGAATAAAGAAAAATAAATAGTGTATCCTAATTCCACACTTTATTTTATGTGGAGACTCAAAATTGCGTAGTTTTTGGTATTAATTTCATTTCATGGTTCGTCTTAAAACTTCTAAGAAAAAAAAAAAAAAAAAAGAAGAAAAACGAATTGATCCGGACCCCCCTTTTTTTTTTTTGAATTTTATCTTATATCTTATACAAAGGAATATCAATGTAATGTAACAATTGGATGGTTATATATTTTATGGAATTGGCGGAAAGATTTTGGAACCTGAAGTAAAACAAAATCTGTCTGTATAATCTGTATACTGTATAATGATAATATAAAAATAATATAACAAGATAATAGAAAAAGAACAAGTTCTATGTTATATATATATTATTGTGAGTGTATTGTTCTATTTCAGTAACAGCAGTCCTTTGGTTAAGTCAATAAGGTTCTGTGATTCTTTAAATATTTATGATTTTCTCCGGTAACAATTGTTCGTTGTATTCGTTGTATATGATGGATATAAAATTTTATTATTCTTGATTCTGATTTTCTCTTTCAAATGAAAGAATTGAAAGAAAAAATAACGACTTTAATCTTACCTTACACGAGACTTTTTCTATTGATAGAATATGGGGTGAAAAAACTTAAATTCTTTCTAAAACTTTTCCGGATAACTATGTATCTATCCATAGATACATAGAAGGTATTTTCGTTGAGCCAATGACTATTCATGATTCCATCTTGAATCAATTCCATACCGGTTCGAAATTTAATTAGAGGAATGTTATGGTAAAACTTCGTTTGAAACGATGTGGTAGAAAGCAACGTGCGACTTGAAGGACATGATTCGTTGTGGATTTTTACATCCATCATTTTCCGTAGGAATGAAAATGCTCTTGAATCGACATAGTTTGTTCTGTTCTTGCTAGGACCTAATTTGTGTTGGGTTGGTAAATAGGAATAGTACACGGTGGAGCTCGAACAAAAAGTATTGATTCATTTATCGGGAGGAAGAATCTAGGGTTAGTAACAATAAATAAGCTAGACCAACTTTGTAAGTATATCTTCAATATAGAAATCGAAGGGTTAAAATTCCAACAAGTTTGAAATGAAAAATGAAATAAAAGTCAAACAAATTATAGAAAAAAAAAAAAAAAACAAAAAACAAAAGGTATGTTGCTGCCATTTTGAAAAGGAGTAAGGATCACCGAAGTAATGTCTAAACCTAATGATTCTACAAAGTAAAGAGAAAGGCTTCCGGAACAAGGAAATACTATTTTCAATTGTCTCAAAAATTTTATTAGAATGAGAAGTAAAAATAGATTCGAGACGAGACAAAGAAAAAGGTTAGAGACGACTCAAGAAATGTCTAAGGATTTACCTTCGAACTTTTTCTGAATTGCCCAACTTGAGTTATGAGTATGAATGATATTTCTTTTTTTCTGTAAGTAAGAACAAAAATGATTCAAATCATAGTTTATGGATCTATTTGCTATTATATACAGAAATATTCGAATTTTAATCGTTTTTTCTCGAGCCGTATGAGGAGAAAACCTCTTATACGTTTCTAGGGGGGGTATTATTTATTTACATCTATCCCAATGAGCGATCTATCGAATCGTTGCAATTGATGTTCGATCCCGAAGAGAAGGAAGAGATCTTCGAAAAGTAGGTTTTTACGATCCGATACAGAATCAAACTTATTTAAACGTTCCCGCTATTCGTTATTTCCTTGAAAAAGGTGCTCAACCTACAGGAACTGTTCATGATATTTTAAGAAAGGCAGAATTATTTAAAGAAATAACTTCGTAAAGAAATGAAAAAAAAAGTAAGTAGTATCTATTTTGGGTAATCATTTACCCAAAATTTTCTTTTTTCTTGTTCTATTCATATTTTTTTTTTTATTGTTGTTGTGGAAATCCGACAACGAACAAAGGACGAACCTTGCTTATTGTACCTCTATTGATTGAATAAACCCGACATTTTTCTGTACCTTTTTTCATCTAAATTTCTTATTTATGTTGTGCCAATCCAACACAAATCCTTATTTGATTTACTTACTAAGTGATTGAATTTGTTCTCTCAACATTTTATCATATTGACAATGGTGTATCGATCAAATATAATTTGATCGTAGATAAAAGGATCCATTTATTCCGACCCTTGTCGGTTTTTCCTTTACTTCAGTCAAATGGTAGGTTTGCTGGATTTACTGTTATACAATACAAGATATATTTTCTTAACGAAAATCAAAAATTTTTAGAAGTGGTTTGTTTAAATTTTTTTTTTTATTTCGATCGTATCTACATATCATATTTGTCTGGGTTGCTAACTCAACGGTAGAGTATTCGGCTTTTAAGTGCGACTATGATCTTTTACACATTTGGATGAAGCAACAAATTCGTCCAGACTATTGGTAGAGTCTATAAGACCGCGACTGATCCTGAAAGGTAATGGGTGGAAAAAACAGCATGTCGTAATAATAAAAAGAAAATGGAATTTCTTCTTATATTTATTCTTATTTTTTTTTTAGTAGAATTTTCAGTTGATTGGATTATTCCAATTTTTTGGAGGAAGACAAAAGAAATTCATATTGACAATTAGGTTTAGTGAATAAATGGATAGAGCCCCGCGGCTCCAATTCTGGTAAAAAAAAAGCAACGAGCTTTTATTCTTATCTTAATTTGAATAATTACCCCATCTAATTAGACGTTAAAAAAAATTAGTGCCTGGTGCGGGGAAGGGTTCCCTTGTGAAAGGGCCTTTGATTCTTTTTTTTTTATTTTTTAATAAATCCTAACTATTCTCCATTATGGATTAGAAATGAATGTGTAGAAGAAACAGTATACTGACAAAAAGAATTTGTTCCAAAGTCAAAAGAGCGATCGGGTTGCAAAAATAAAAGATTTTTCAACCTCTGGGAATTATAACGAAGATAAACCCATTGGATAGAAGAGGGGGAGAAAAAGATCTGTTGATTAGACTATCTGTTTCCGGGGTATATTTTTTTTTCATACATACTCTGTTCTGACCATATTGCACTATGTATAATTTGATAACCAAGAAATGCCTATAGTTTCTGGTTAAAGTAGAAATGTAAGTCAATGGAAGAATTACAAGGATATTTAGAAAAGGATAAATCTTGGCAACAACACCTCCTATATCCGCTACTCTTTCAGGAGTATATTTATGCACTTGCTCATGATCATAGTTTAAGTGGTTCAATTTTTTACGAACCTGTCGAAGTTTTTGGTTATGACAATAAATCTAGTTTAGCACTTGTAAAACGCCTAATTACTCGAATCTATCAACAGAATTTTTTGATTTCCTCGGTTAATGGTTCTAACCAAAAGAGGTTAATTGGGCATAACAATTTTTTTTATTCTCTTTTTTATTCTCAAATGATATCAGAAAGTTTTGCAATTTTTGGAGAAATTCTGTTCTTGCAGCGATTAGTATCTTTTTTCGGAGAAAAAAAAGAAATAAAAAAATATCATAATTTACGATCAATTCATTCAATTTTTCCCTTTTTAGAAGACAAATTACCGCATTTAAATTATATCTCAGATATACTAATACCCCATCCCATCCATATGGAAATCTTGATTCAAATTCTTCAATGCTGGATTCAAGATGTTCCTTTTTTGCATTCATTGCGATTCTTTCTTCACGAATATCATAATTGTAATAGTCTTCTCATTACGCATAAGAAATCTATTTGTTTTTTTTCAAAAGAAAATAAAAGACTATTTCGGTTCCTATACAATTCTTATGTATCTGAATTTGAATTTTTATTAGTTTTTTTTCGTAAACAATCTTCTTAT